TATTAAAGTACTAGTATTCTTCCCAGCTGTAGAATAAAAGTCAGTTTTTTAATAATATATATCAGTATAAAATTACTTGCTGATCGAAACTAGTCGGGCCTAACCTGGTTTAGGGGTTTAACAGGATTATAAGGACTTGATTGGCTCGGTTTAAGGGGGTAGGGGGGTTTACTTAATAAAATATAGGAACACCAGGGGGGAATCAATAACAATAGTATGAGGAGTAGTAAATAGAGTGTATGCATAAAGTAAATTACATGCAATTCTTAGTGATATGTCATTAAATCACTACATAAACTCAGGTACGATAATACTTAATGGACTACCTTTCATTAAGGGTTGGTAGGGTGCAGGAAGAGTGCAAGATGAAAGAAACCCCAAAAAGAAAAACCCCCATGCACTTTGGAGAAAACGCCTTGCATGTGGGGTTTGTGCTAACTATTTATACCCACCAATCGGTTATGCCAGGTAGTTGGAAAGTGAGATGATAAAAACTATAGTGACCCTGAGGTAACAACCAGATGCCAGTAATAGTGCAAGTAGTGAAAACCCCACAAGTTTTGCCCCTGATCGTTCAATAAGTAGATGTTTTTATATAGGGTGATGGTAGGTTCTTATTGGGTAATATGTGTACATTCAATAAGTGCCTAATTACACAAAGAAATATCAGACAAAGAGGAAGGGAGTTAAGTACTCAGACTGTCTTCTTGTCGAAAAGAGTTCATGTGGATTTGCGATTTATGTCGATATCCCTCTTAATATGATTTTTTTAATGAAATATTACATTCTATTAAGTGTACTAGGTCACATGTCATATTATGCAAGTTATGTACTAACCCATAATGTAATATTATACATAGTATGTACGTGATCTCATACATATTATGTACTATACCATAGAGTTATACAATGACGGGACTTATCAGAAAGTAGTTTAATTTAGAATTCTAGCTTTGGGAGTTAGAGGTAGGAGTTAAAATCTCTTCTTTCTGGCGTTAGGAAGGATTTTAACCTTCGATCTCCGGATTACAAGACCGGCGCTTTGTGGCTAAGCTACTAATGCAGTTGAGTTTTATGAATTTATTTTCTAATCAGCCGGCTAAGGGGTTGAAGAGGAGGAATAATGCAAAGTATAAGGCTGAGGCAATTTGTCCAATAATAATGAAGGGGTGTTCTACTGGCATGCCTCCAATTCAGGTGAGGATTGCTACGTCGGCTACAAGTGCTCAGAATAGGAGTTGTGCTAATGGTCGGAAGGTCAGTCCTTGTTGTTTAGAGGTGTGTAGTAAAGGTACAACTATTAGTACAAGAATTGAGAATAGGAGTGCTAAGACTCCACCTAGCTTGTTTGGAATTGATCGTAAAATGGCATAGGCAAATAGGAAATATCATTCTGGTTTAATATGTGGTGGTGTAACTAATGGGTTGGCCGGGGTGAAGTTTTCTGGGTCTCCTAAAAGGTTTGGGTAGAATAAGGCTAGGGAGGCTAAAGATGTTAGTAGTACTACGAATCCTACTGCGTCTTTATAAGAGAAGTAGGGGTGGAATGAGATTTTGTCTGCGTCGGAGTTTAGGCCAATTGGGTTATTAGATCCTGTTTCATGTAGGAATAGGGCATGGAGGATTGTGGCTGCTACAACTAGAAATGGGAGTAGGAAGTGGAATGCGAAGAATCGGGTGAGGGTTGCATTATCTACGGAGAAACCCCCTCAAATTCATTGAACTAGTATATCTCCTAAATATGGGATTGCTGATAATAAATTTGTAATGACGGTTGCACCTCAAAACGATATTTGCCCTCATGGTAGTACGTAGCCTACGAATGCGGTTATTATTACTAGTAGTAGGAGGACTACTCCAATATTTCATGTTTCTTTGTAGAGGTAGGAGCCGTAATATAGGCCTCGTCCAATGTGAAGATAAATGCAGATAAAAAAGAATGAAGCGCCGTTGGCGTGTAGGTTGCGGATAACTCATCCGTAGTTTACGTCTCGGCAGATGTGGGCTACTGATGAAAATGCTGTTGAAATGTCGGAAGTATAGTGCATGGCTAGGAATAAGCCTGTTAGGATTTGTACTGAAAGACATAGTAGTAGAAGGGAACCAAAGTTTCATCATGCGGAAATATTTGATGGGGCGGGGAGGTCAATAAGTGCGTCGTTAATAATTTTGAATAGGGGGTGGGTTTTTCGGGTGACCATGGTTCTCGTAGTTGAATTACAACGGTGGTTTTTCAAGTCATTAGTCTTGGTTAGAGTCCGAGCGGGAATTATGACGTATATTTTTAGTTTGCTTCTGTTAAGTTTGGTGGTTGGGTTGGTAGGGGTTGCTTCTAATCCTGCGCCATATTTTGCGGCCTTGGGGCTAGCTGTGGCGGCTGGGGTGGGGTGTGGTATTTTGGTGGGTCATGGTGGGTCGTTAGTTGGTTTAATATTATTTTTGATTTATTTGGGGGGAATATTAGTTGTATTTGCGTATTCAGCAGCTTTAGCCGCTGAGCCTTTCCCTGAGACATGGGGGGTGGGTTCGGTTAAGGGTTATGCTTTGGCATATTTGTTGGTAGTAGGATTTATGGTGTGGTGATTTTGGGGAGGTCAGTGAGGGTGGGTCGTTGTAGACGAGTTTAAAGAGTTTTTTGTTGTGCGGAGTGATGTTAGTGGTATTTCATTAATATATTCTGTCGGGGGAGGTATATTGGTTATTTGTGCTTGAGTATTATTATTATGTTTGTTTGTGGTGTTGGAGTTAACCCGAGGTTTAAGTCGGGGGGCGCTTCGGGCGGTTTAAACTGTTATTAGTAGGGTAATTACTAGTGTTGTTGAAATTAGATAGAAGGTTAGATAAATTTTGATAATGTTGGTGTCTATGGTGTCGAATATAGAGGATAGATAATGATGGCTTGGGTGGAGGCCTTTTGGTCCAATTTCTAGTCATTGCCGGTCAAATTTAGTGGCTTGTTTTCCTAGGGTTAGGTTTAATTTTGGGGCGAGGCGGTGGATAATTGAAGGGAAGAAGCCTAATAAGTTAGAGAAGCTATGTAATTTTAAGTGGGGTATAATTTTGATTTGTTTTGAGGTTGCTGTGGCTAGTGCTAGGGCAATAATTAGTCCTGTAACAGTAACAGCTAGTGCGGCTATTTTTATATTTAGGGGTATTGTTATTGTGGGGGTTTTTATTGGTAGGAAGTTTAAGGAGATGATGAAGCCTGCAATGATACTTCCTCAAGCCAGGCGTTCAATTGATGCCAGTACTGCTGGGTGATTTTCATTAATAGGTGATAGGGCTAGGAATCGGGGTGACCCTATTGTTACGAAAAAAACTACTCGGAGGCTGTAAACTGCGGTGAAAGAAGTGGCGATTAGTGTTAGGACGAGGGCTCAGGCGTTTAGATGGGAGGTGTTGAGGGCTTCAATGATTGCGTCTTTTGAGAAAAAGCCTGTAAGGAAGGGTATGCCTGTTAGTGCAAGGCTTCCAATTGTTAGGCAGGAGGAGGTGAATGGTATTAGTTTGTGGAGGCCTCCTATTTTTCGGATATCTTGTTCATCGTTAAGGCTGTGGATAATTGACCCAGAGCAGAGGAATAGCATTGCTTTAAAGAAGGCGTGAGTGCAGATATGCAAGAATGCTAGTTGGGGCTGATTTAGCCCAATAGTTACTATTATTAACCCTAGTTGACTTGATGTTGAGAATGCAACGATTTTTTTGATGTCATTTTGTGTGAGGGCACATGTGGCAGTAAAGAGGGTTGTTAGGGCTCCTAGACATAGGCAAATTGTGAGGGCAAGTTGATTATTTTCTATAAGCGGGTGAAGTCGGATTAGTAGGAAAATGCCTGCAACTACTATTGTGCTTGAATGTAATAAGGCGGAGACTGGGGTTGGGCCTTCTATTGCTGAGGGTAGTCATGGGTGTAGTCCGAATTGAGCTGATTTTCCTGTGGCGGCTAAAATTAGTCCTAGTAGTGGCAGTGTTATGTCAAATTCTTTGGATAGGGTAAAAATTTGTGGAATTTCTCATGAGTTTAGGTTTGTTGCAATTCAGGCAATTGTTAAGATTAGGCCGATGTCCCCTACTCGATTATATAGGACTGCTTGTAGAGCTGCTGTATTGGCATCAGCTCGGCCGTGCCATCATCCAATAAGTAGGAAAGATATAATGCCTACGCCTTCTCAGCCAATAAATAGCTGAAATAAGTTATTGGCTGTTACTAAAATAACTATGGCTACTAGGAATAGTAGTAGATATTTGAAGAATCGGTTTAGGTTTGGGTCGGAGTGTATGTATCATGATGCAAACTCTAAGATTGATCATGTTACGTATAGGGCAATAGGGGTAAAAATTAGGGAATAGTGGTCGAATTTGAAGCTGATGTTGATGTCGAAGTTTATGATATTTATTCAGTGTCATGTGGTGATAATGCTTTCTATTCCTTGGTCAAGAAAAATAATAAGGGGGATTGTATTAATAAAGAATGCAGTGCTTACGGCGGATTTAACGTGTTTTAGGGCTCAGTCTTTTTTTAGGGGTTTTGGGCTTAATGTTATTATGAGGGGTCAGATTAGGATTGTTAGGGTTAGTAGTAGGGTAGTAGTTATAATAGTATTTACCATAGCTGCTACTTGGAGTTGCACCAAGAGTTTTTGGTTCCTAAGACCAATGGATGAACTATTATCCTTTAGAAGCGTTAGTAGGTTGAATGAGCCACGGAGTTTAACCGTGGGGGCAAGGATTAGCAGTCCTTGTTGCTTCTTGCCTCTTTCGGTGGATAGAAGGATTTTAACCTTCAACTTTAGAACCACAATCTAATGTTTTGCATTAAACTATATCTACAATATCATCACCCTCATATGATTTCGGGTTTAATAATAAGTAGTAGGATTGGGAGGAGGTGAAGAGTTATGAGGAGGTGTTCTCGGGTGTGGAATGGTTGTAAGTTAATAATGTGTTGTGGAAGTGGGCCTCGCTGGGTTATTAAAAATAGATATAGGGAGTACGCTGCGGTAATTAGTGTACCTGTTCCGGTAATTACAATAGTTCATGGAGATCAATTAAATATTGCTGTAATGATAACTAGTTCTCCTATTAGGTTGGGGAGAGGGGGCAGCGCGAGGTTTGCTAAGTTTGAAATAAATCATCATACGGCTGTTAGGGGAAAAATGATTTGTAGGCCTCGGGCTAGTAGTATTGTTCGGCTGTGGGTTCGCTCGTAGGTTGTGTTAGCTAAGCAGAATAGGGCGGATGAGACTAGGCCGTGGGCAATTATTAATACTAGGGCTCCGGTGAAGCCTCAGGGGGTTTGAATAAGAATTCCTCCTGCAACTAGGCCTATGTGGCTAACGGATGAGTAAGCGATTAGTGATTTTAGGTCTGTCTGTCGTAGACAAATTGACCCTGTTATAATGACACCTCAGAGAGCTAGGGCCATAATTGGGTAAATTAAGTCTTTTGATAAGGGGTCTAAGATAGTTATTATTCGTATTATACCATATCCGCCTAGTTTTAGTAGGATGGCTGCAAGGACTATTGATCCTGCTACGGGGGCTTCTACGTGGGCTTTCGGTAATCAAAGGTGTACGCCGTATAGGGGTATTTTTACTAGGAATGCGATTAGACAGCCTGCTCATCAGATCTTATCTCCTCATGAGGACAGTGTTATGGGGTGAAGGTGTTGAATAATTAATATTGATAGGGTGCCGGTGTGTTGGTGTAATAGTAGGAGGGCAACTAATAGTGGTAGGGACCCTGCTAGTGTATAAAATAGGAAGTACGTTCCAGCGCTTAGTCGTTCGGCTTGATTCCCCCATCGAGTAATAATAATTAGGGTTGGGATTAGGGTTGCTTCAAATATAATATAAAATATAATGATCTCTGTTGCGCCAAATGCTATAATTAAAAAAGTTTGTAGGGAGGCCAGGAGAGTAATGTAGGTTCGTTGGCGGCTAATAGGTTCTGGTTTGATGTGGTTTTGGCTGGCTAAAATTATAAGGGGGAGAAGCCAACATGTTAACACAAGTAGGGGTGTTGATAAAGGGTCTGTGGCTATGTAGAGATTTGAGGTTGCCCAGCCTGTTTCTATTGGTCATTTAATTCAGGTTAGGCTAATAAGGGCAATAATTAGGCTTTGAAGAGTTGTGGTGGATCATAGTCATTTTGGGGTCGATAGTCAGATTGTGGGAAAGAGTATAATAGTGGGGATTAAAATTTTTAGCATTGTAGTAGGTTTAGGGATTGTAGTTGGTCTGTTCCGTGGGTTCGGGCGGTGGCAACTAATAGTGCTAATCCTGCACTGGCTTCGCAGGCTGAAAAGGCTAGGAGTAAGATGGGTGCCGCAGAGAATGCAGTTGATTCTAATTGCAATATCCATAAGGCTAGGGCAATAAATAGGGATAGCATTATACCTTCTAAGCATAATAAGGCGGATAGGAGATGAGTGCGGTGGAAGGCTAGACCTGTGAGGCCGAGGGCGAATGCTGAGGTAAAGCTGAAGTATACTGGTGTCATAAGGGGGTCGCGGATTTAAACCGCGGTTTTCTAAGCCGAAATCAGAGGTCTTATGTTGGACTAACCCCCTATTCGGCTCATTCTAGACCTCCTTGGCTTCATTCATAGATTAGGCCTAGGGTTAATAGAATTAGTACTAGTGCAGCTCATAATAGGGTATAGGATGGGTCGGGTAGTTGGTTTCCTCAGGGTAGTGGTAGAAGAAGGGCAATCTCTAGGTCAAATAGCAGAAATAGGATAGCGATTAAGAAGAATCGGAGGGAAAAAGGTAGGCGGGCAGAGCCTAATGGGTCGAAGCCGCATTCGTAGGGGGAAAGTTTTTCTGCGTCTGGATTTATTTGTGGGAGTCAGAATGATACTAGTGCTAAAACTGTGGACAGGGCAGCAGAAATAAATAGGATTGTTATAATTAAGTTCATTATCTTTCCTTGGAGTTTAACCAAGACTAGGTGATTGGAAGTCACTCGTACTAACTTTAGATACTAGAAAGATATGAGCCTCATCAGTAAATAGAGACATATAGGAATAATCATACAACGTCTACGAAATGTCAGTATCAGGCTGCTGCTTCGAACCCGAAGTGGTGGTCTGATGTAAAATGGTATTTGATTTGTCGGAGAAGGCAGACAGCTAGGAAGGTTGAGCCAATAATGACGTGAAGTCCGTGGAAACCTGTAGCCACGAAGAAAGTTGAGCCATAAACTCCGTCAGCAATAGTAAAAGGGGCTTCATAATATTCTATGGCTTGTAGGGCAGTGAAGTAAAAGCCTAGGAGAATTGTTAGAGTTAGGGAGTGGATTGCTTGTTTTCGTTCTCCTTCTATTAGGCTGTGATGGGCCCATGTTACTGTTACGCCCGATGCTAGTAGTACAGCAGTGTTTAGCAGGGGTACTTCGAATGGGTCTAATGTTGTGATTCCAGTTGGGGGTCAGCATCCCCCAAGTTCTGGGGTGGGGGCTAGACTTGCGTGGTAGAAGGCTCAGAAGAATCCTAGGAAAAAGAAGACTTCTGAGGTGATAAATAGAATTATTCCGTATCGTAGGCCTTTTTGGACGGGGGGTGTGTGATGTCCTTGGAATGTGCCTTCTCGTACAATGTCCCGTCATCATTGGTACATTGTAAGAAGTAAGAGTAATAGTCCTAGGGTAAGAAGGGTTAGTGAGTGGAAGTGGAATCAGATTGCTAAACCTGATGTTACTAATAGAGCAGCTGTTGCGCCTGTTAGAGGCCAGGGGCTTGGATCGACCATATGATATGCGTGTGCTTGGTGGGCCATTAGACGTTTTCTTGTAAGTATAGGCTTAATAATAATACAAAGACGTAAGCTTGGATGAGGGCTACGGCAACTTCTAGTAGAGTTAGCAGAACTAATAAAATTGCGGTTATTGTTGCTACAGTTGTTATTATAGGGAGGAGGGTAATAGTTGCTGTTGAGATTAGTTGAATTAGTAAATGACCTGCTGTAAGGTTTGCTGTCAATCGGACACCAAGGGCCAGGGGTCGAATAAATAGGCTAATTGTTTCGATAATAATTAGGACTGGAATTAGGGGAGTAGGGGTTCCTTCTGGTAATAGGTGACCAAGTGCTACGGTTGGTTGGTTTCGGAGCCCAATAATAACAGTTGCTAGTCACAGGGGTACTGCCAGGCCCATATTTAGTGAGAGTTGGGTTGTAGGTGTAAATGTATATGGTAATAATCCCAGCATATTTAACATTAAAATAAAGATTATTAGTGAGGCTAAAATTATGGCTCATTTATGTCCCCCTTGGTTTAGTGGGGTTAGCAGTTGTTGTGTAAATGTTTTAATAAATCAGTTTTGTAGGGAAATGAGTCGATTATTTTGGTATCGGTTAGTTGGGGTCGGGACTAAGATTCAAGGTAATGTAAGTGCGATTGCGATTAGTGGAATACCGAGGTGTGTGGGGCTTATAAATTGGTCAAACAGGTTTAGTGCCATGGTCAGTTTCAGGTGTCTGATTTAAGTTTTTCAGCGCTGATTGTGGTGATTTCATTTGTAAAGGTGTGGCTTAGCACTTTACTTGGGATTACTGTTAGGAATACTAGTCATGAGAAGATTAGGATTGCAAATCATGGGGCGGGGTTCAATTGTGGCATATCACTAGGGGTGGTTGGGGGCCACCAATCTTTAGCTTAAAAGGCTAACGCTAAACCCTATTTAGCTTCCTAGTGAGGCGTCTTCAAGTATTAGGGAGGATCAGTTTTCGAAATGTTCTAGAGGTACGGCTTCTACTACAATTGGCATAAAGCTGTGGTTGGCTCCGCAGATTTCAGAGCACTGCCCGTAGAATACCCCTGGGCGGGAAGTGATAAAGGATGTTTGGTTAAGTCGTCCTGGGACTGCGTCTATTTTAACACCTAGTGCTGGGACTGCTCAAGAGTGTAGTACATCTTCAGCGGATACTAGAACCCGAATAGGGGATTCCATAGGGATAACCATTCGGTGGTCTGTTTCTAGAAGTCGAAATTGCCCAGGGGCTAAGTCTTGTGTTGGAACTATATATGAGTCGAAGGCTAAGTTTTCGTAGTCTGTATATTCGTAGCTTCAGTATCATTGGTGGCCCATGGCTTTTACGGTTAGGTGGGGATCATTGACTTCGTCTATTAGATAAAGAATTCGTAGGGAGGGGAGAGCAATTATGATAAGAATAACTGCTGGGAGAATGGTTCATACAATTTCGATTTCTTGGGAGTCTAAAATGTATTTGTTGGTTAATTTGGTTGTAACTATAACAACAATAATGTATAGTACTAGGGTGCTAATTAGGAAAACAATTATTAAAGCGTGGTCGTGGAAGTGCAGAAGTTCTTCTATTACAGGGGAGGCCGCGTCTTGGAATCCTAGTTGTGAGGGATGTGCCATTAAGCTGTTAAGCTTAAGATACGCAGGATTTTAACCTACAATTTTGCCTTGACAAGGCAAGGTAATATTAAATTTTACTAGTATCTTATGGAAGAAAGTGACAGAGTGGTTATGTGACTGGCTTGAAACTAGTTTACGGGGGTTCGATTCCTTCCTTTCTCGTTAGGCTGATTGGATTTGTACGAAGGCCGGTTCTTCGAATGTATGGTAAGGAGGGGGACAGCCGTGAAGCCATTCTACATTTGTAGAGGCCAGTTCTACTGATAGGACTTCTCGTTTGGCTGTAAATGCTTCTCATAGAATATACAGGAATATTACTACTGCCACTAGGGAAACTAGTGAGCCAATAGATGAGACTACATTTCACAGTGAATAGGCGTCAGGGTAGTCGGAGTATCGTCGTGGCATACCTGCTAAGCCTAGGAAGTGTTGAGGGAAGAAGGTTAGGTTAACACCTACGAACATAGTTCCGAAGTGGATTTTTGTTCAGGTGTCATGTAGGGTGTATCCTGAGAATAATGGGAATCAGTGGACAAAGCCTCCTATAATGGCGAATACTGCTCCCATTGATAGCACATAATGGAAGTGGGCAACTACGTAGTACGTATCATGTAATACAATGTCTAGAGAGGAATTGGCTAGTACAATACCGGTGAGACCTCCAACTGTAAATAGGAAAATAAAGCCTAGGGCTCATAATATTGGGGTTTCTCATTTAATTGATCCTCCATGTAAGGTGGCTAGTCAGCTAAATACTTTGACTCCGGTTGGAATTGCGATAATTATCGTTGCGGATGTAAAGTAGGCTCGTGTGTCTACGTCCATTCCTACTGTAAACATGTGGTGGGCCCATACGATAAATCCTAGAAGTCCAATTGCTATTATAGCTCATACCATTCCTATATACCCAAATGGTTCTTTTTTACCTGCATAGTAGGCTACAATGTGTGAAATTATCCCAAATCCTGGTAAAATTAAAATGTATACTTCTGGGTGTCCGAAGAATCAGAATAGGTGTTGATAAAGGATTGGGTCCCCTCCACCTGCTGGGTCAAAGAATGTTGTGTTTAAGTTTCGGTCTGTTAATAACATTGTAATGCCTGCGGCCAGGACTGGGAGGGACAGTAAAAGCAGCACTGCTGTAATTAGGACAGATCATACAAACAGAGGAGTCTGGTATTGTGAAATAGCTGGAGGCTTCATGTTAATAATTGTTGTGATGAAGTTAATGGCACCTAAAATAGATGACACCCCTGCTAAATGAAGGGAGAAGATAGTTAAATCTACAGAAGCTCCTGCATGTGCAAGGTTTCCGGCGAGAGGGGGGTATACAGTTCATCCCGTTCCTGCACCAGCTTCTACCCCTGATGAAGCAAGTAGGAGAAGGAAGGAGGGTGGCAGGAGTCAGAAGCTTATGTTATTTATTCGTGGGAATGCTATATCTGGTGCTCCAATTATTAGTGGAACTAATCAGTTTCCAAATCCTCCAATTATAATTGGTATTACTATAAAGAAAATTATTACGAAGGCGTGGGCAGTAACGATAACGTTATAGATCTGGTCATCACCTAAGAGAGCGCCGGGTTGGGCTAACTCTGCCCGAATTAGAAGGCTAAGGGCTGTGCCAACTATTCCGGCTCAGGCACCAAATACTAAATAAAGGGTGCCAATGTCTTTGTGGTTGGTTGAGAAAAATCAGCGTGTGAGTGTCACAGGTAGGGTGGCCGAGTGTCAGGCGGTGGATTGTAGCTCCATGAACAGAGGTTTGAGTCCTTTTCCTATCATAGCCTTGTGGTGTAATACATATTGGATTGCAAATCCGAAGCAGCCGATTAGTCGTCGGCCGGGGCTTTCCCCGCCTTTTTAGAAGCGGCGGGGAAAGTAGATGAATGCTCGCTGGCTTGAGCGTCTAGCTGTTAACTAGGAGTTTGTAGGATCGAGGCCTTCTCATCTAGTAAGGCTTTAGCTTAATTAAAGTGTCTGGGTTGCATTCAGAAGATGTGAGATAAAGTCTTGCAAGTCTTATTTTGTGGTGCGTTCAGAGACTAGAAGATTTTCACTTCTACTTAAAGCTTTGAAGGCTTTTGGTCTGGTATTATCCTAAGTCTCTAAGTTATTAGTGCTTGGACTAATGGGGTTAGGGGAAGCAGTAAGAGGGTTATAGTTGATAGGGTGGCTAGGGGTAGTGTGTTTTGTGTGTTTTGTACGCGTCATGGGGTTAAGTGATTGTTAGTTGTAGGTGCTGCGGTTAGTGTTATGGCATAACATAGTCGTAGGTAGAAGTATAGGCTTAGTAGAGCGCTAAGTGCTATGATTGTTGCTGTTAGTGGTAGGTTTTGGGTTGTTAGTTCTTGTAAAATTAGTCATTTTGGTATGAACCCTGTTAGTGGGGGGAGACCCCCTAGTGATAGTAGAGCTATGGCGGTGGTTGTTGCAATAATTGGAGATTTGGGTCAGCTTGTTGCTAGTGTTGTGATTTTTGTGGCGGAGACAGACTTAAGTGTTAGGAATGCTGTGGCAGTTATGATAATATAAATAGCTAGGGTTAATATAGTTAGTTGTGGCTTAAATTGTAGGACAATAATTATTCATCCTAAATGGGCGATTGATGAGTAGGCTAGAATTTTTCGTAGTTGGGTTTGGCTTAGCCCTCCTCAGCCTCCTGCTAGGACTGATATAAGTCCTAGAGCTGTTAAAAGTTGGGGGTGGACGGAGGGTGCTAGTTGTAGGATGAGTGCGAAGGGGGCTAATTTTTGTCATGTTGCTATGATTAGTCCTGTGGAGAGGGTTAGACCTTGTATTACGGGCGGTATTCAGAAATGTACTGGGGCTAGTCCTACTTTTAGGGCTAAGGCTATTATGACTAGTGTAATAGCAGTTGGATCGGTGAGGCAAGAAATGTTTCATTCTCCTGTTGTTCAGGCATTAATGGTGCTGGCGAAAAGAATTGTGGCTGCAGCAGCGGCTTGTGCTAGGAAATATTTGATGGTGGCTTCTACAGCTCGTGGGTGGTGTTGTTGGGCTATTAGTGGGAGGATTGCTAGAGTATTAATTTCGAGGCCTATTCAGGCTAATAGTCAATGGGAGCTTATAAATGTTAAGGCTGTGCCCAGGCCTAGGCTTGATAATAAAATTGTAATGACGTAGGGGCTCATCGGTAAGAGAAGGATTTTAACCTACATTTTTGGGGTATGGGCCCAAAAGCTTTATTTAGCTGATCTTACTAGGAAGTGGTGTAATGGAAACACTTGGGGTTTTGATCCCCACAATATGGGTTCAAGTCCCTTCTTTCTAAGGAGTCGGGAGGATTTTAGCCTCCGTAATTCACTCTATCAAAGTGGCCCTTGGGCATTCAGGCACGGCTCCGTTATTGTGGGGGTAGGCCCATGAATGCAATTGGTAGTGATACATGTCATAGAATTAGGGCTAGTGTTATTGGTAGAAAGTTTTTTCATGCTAAGTGCATGAGTTGATCATATCGGAATCGTGGGTAGGAGGCACGTACCCATAGGAATAATATTGAAAGTAATGCGGCTTTTGTTATAATGTTAATAGAAGTAAGTTCAGGAGTAGAAGGGGCATAGTTTGTGCCTAAAAATAGAATGGTTGATAGTGTGTTTATTAGTAAAATGTTTGCGTATTCTGCTAGGAAAAATAAGGCAAATGGGCCTCCGGCATACTCTACGTTAAAACCTGAAACTAGTTCTGACTCCCCTTCTGTAAGGTCGAAAGGTGCTCGGTTTGTTTCTGCGAGGGTAGAGATATATCATATTGCTGCTAGAGGTCAGGCTGGCAGTAGGAGCCAGATTGTTTCTTGGGTGGTGTTAAACATTTGTAAGGTGAATCCCCCTGTAAATACAATGATGGATAATAAAATTAGGCCGAGGCTGACTTCGTATGAAATTGTTTGGGCAACTGCCCGTAGGGCACCAATTAGGGCATATTTTGAATTGGATGCTCAACCTGACCCTAGAATCGAGTATACTGCTAAGCTTGATAAGGCTAGGATAAAGAGTATACCTAAGTTTAGGTCAGTTACGGGGTGAGGTATTGGTATTGGGGCTCATAGGAGTAATGCTAGGGTTAGGGCTAATATAGGGGTTGCTAAAAATAGGAAGGGAGAGGAGGTGGATGGTCGGATTGGTTCTTTAATAAATAGTTTTACACCGTCTGCAATTGGCTGCAGTAGGCCGTAAGGGCCTACTACATTTGGGCCTTTACGTAGTTGTATATATCCTAAAACTTTACGTTCAATTAGGGTTAAGAAGGCAACTGCTAATAGTACTGGCACGATGTAGGCTAAGGGATTGATTACATGTGTAATGAGGGTGGTTATCATAAATTAAGAGGAGGATTTGAACCTCCGGTAGAAAGGGCTTAGGCCTTTTGCAATTACCAGGCTCTGCCATCTTAATAATCTTATCTTGATTGGGGTTTGTGCTCTCCCTTTATTTAATTTAGTTGGTGTCATTAAGTTGGGGTAGGGCGTATTTATAATAGGGGCCCTTCTTTTCCGGTCCTTTCGTACTGGGAAGAGTAGCATTACAGATAGAAACTGACCTGGATTACTCCGGTCTGAACTCAGATCACGTAGGACTTTAATCGTTGAACAAACGAACCCTTAATAGCGGCTGCACCATTAGGATGTCCTGATCCAACATCGAGGTCGTAAACCCCCTTGTCGATATGGACTCTGAAAGGGGATTGCGCTGTTATCCCTAGGGTAACTTGGTCCGTTGGTCGGCGTATAGCCGGATCTTTATGGTCAGATGTTCTGTGACTTAGAAATGTCTTTCTTGGTTTTGGGTTTGTTGTCCCCAGTCCTCATGGGAGGTTTGCTTTATCCCGCGGTCGCCCCAACAAAAGACTAGGATCAGATTAACTATTTAGTTTGACTTAATTTATGGTCCTTGACATAGGTGATCTTGTGTCTAAAGCTCCAAAGGGTCTTCTCGTCTTGTATTTGTATGTCCGCTTCTGCACGGGCAGATCAATTTCATTGACTTGAAAGGGGAGACAGTTAAGCCCTCGTTCCACCATTCATACAGGTCTTCATTTAAAAGACAAGTGATTGCGCTACCTTTGCACGGTCAAAATACCGCGGCCGTTAAACTTGTCACTGGGCAGGTAGGACCTCCTATACATTGATTTTTGCAGGAGGCGATGTTTTTGGTAAACAGGCGAGGCTTGTGTTTGCCGAGTTCCTTCCTTTTCTTTTAGTCTTTCCTCATTTTAGGCCTTCCGGTGTGGGATTAACGATTGGGTCTTGTGTGGTTTTCTTGGTGTTTAGTGTGAACACATTACCCTCTTTTGTTGGGCTCGGTAATTGCTAGTGGGGGTTCGATCTAGCGTACACGTAGGCTGGGAGAAGGGGTTTCCCTTCTTATTACTCATTTTAGCAGCATCTCTCCTATGGGGGCATAGGGCGGCCTAATATGGTTAGGGGTTTAAGATAAAATATTTGAATAATAGATTTTTGTTCCGCTTGAGCTTTAACGCTTTCTACTTGGGTGGCTGCTTTTAGGCCCACTGAAGCGGCAGATCTTGATTAATGTAATCTTTAACCTCCTGGTAAGGTTGTGTCCTGGTTCAAGGGAGCTGTACCTCCTTTGACTAACTCTCGCATATCACTCATTACTCGTAGTTTTAATGTGTTTGTGAGTTGAGGGGGGCGGGCTGAACTTCTATTCATTTCTTAGGCAACCAGCTATAACTAAGTTCGGTAGGTCTGTCACCTCTACCCGGGGATCTTCCCACTCTTTTGCCACAGAGACGGGTTGGCCCTAATTAATAGGCTGTCCCGGGGTAGCTCACTTAGTTTCGGGGGTTTGAACTAAAGTACTCTTTGCTCAATAATACTAGCTAAATCATGATGCAAAAGGTACGAGGGATAAGCTCTGCTTTGTTGTGCTTTAATGATTTGTTTCATTTCTCTTTCAGCGTTCCCTTGCGGTACTTTTGTTATCGCTTTGTGGGCGTGCCTTTTCTGTCTCCCATACTAGGGCGGTAAAATGTTTTGGTTTAGTGTTTTGGGGTCTGTGTTAAACTATTTAATGTTGTGTTGGTTATTTAAGTGGTTAAGCTAGCTGTTTAGCTCAGGGCGATCCAATTTGCATGGATGTCTTCTCGGTGTAAGGGAGATGCTTGGCTATCTCAGCCACGTCCTGATTATTCCAAGTGCACCTTCCGGTACACTTACCATGTTACGACTTGCCTCCCCGTATTAAAGGTTAATTTATTAGTAATTGTTTTTGGTTTGTGTTTAGAGGGGAGAGTGACGGGCGGTGTGTGCGCGCCTCAGAGCCTAATTCAAAAGGACACACTATTTGCTTTTTACTACTAAATCCACCTTCAGGCATATTTTCATAGTGCCATTCGTAATATTCTGTTTGTAGAAAATGTAGCCCATTTCTTCCCACTCCATACGCTACACCTCGACCTGACGTTTTTGGGTGTACCAATTTTGCTTACTACTAGGCCTTCACGGGGTAAGCTGACGACGGCGGTATATAGGCGGGGAAAACAAGAAGTGGTGAGGTTTAACGGGGTTTATCGGTTCTAGAACAGGCTCCTCTAGGTGGGTCTGAGGCACCGCCAAGTCCTTTGGGTTTTAAGCTATGCTCGTAGTACCCGGGCGGATGTGTATGTAAGTGTACATCTTGGTTTAAGGCTAAGCATAGTGGGGTATCTAATCCCAGTTTGTTTCTTAGCTTTCGTGGGGTCAGGTTTGTTTGTTTTAAAGCTACTTTCGTTTTTGGACTTCGAGCTCTCGGAATGCGTGCGACGGCTTAGAGGCTATTTAGCTTTATTTATTATATACCTTAACCACCCTTTACGCCGTGGCTGTCAACTAGGGTCTTTCGTATAACCGCGGTGGCTGGCACGAATTTTACCGACCCTCTTAGCGCTAACTAAGTCAAGTTTTCACTTATTGCTTAATGTCTATTACTGCTGAATTCCCTTGGGGGTGTGGCGTAGCAAGGCGTCTTGGGCTAATGTTTAAAGTGCCTGATGCCTGCTCCTCGTCCCCGGGCGGGGGATTGAGGGCATTCTCACGGGGGTGCAGATACTTGCATGTATAAATTGGGCTAAAGCTGATAGTAAAGTCAGGACCAAGCCTTTGTGCACGTGGAACTTTTTAGGGTTCATCTTAACATCTTCAGTGTTATGCTTTATTTAAGCTACACTAGC